GTTAATGTAGCTTAAAAATAAAGCAAAGCACTGAAAATGCTTAGATGGGCCGAATCGCCCCATAAACACATAAAGGTTTGGTCCTGGCCTTTCTATTAGCTGTCAGTAAGATTACACATGCAAGTATCCGCGCCCCTGTGAGAATGCCCTTAAAGTCCCTTGAATGACAATAAAGGAGCTGGTATAAAGTACACTTTTAAGTAGCTCAAAACACCTTGCAAAGCCACACCCCCACGGGAAACAGCAGTGATAAAAATTAAGCAATGAACGAAAGTTTGACTAAGCTATACTGACTATTAGGGTTGGTAAATTTCGTGCCAGCCACCGCGGTCATACGATGGACCCAAGTTAATAGAATTACGGCGTAAAGAGTGTTAAGGAAATAAACCTAGACTAAAGTCAAGACTTAACTAAGATGTAAAAACCTACAGTTAAAGTAAAAATAAACTACGAAAGTGACTTTAATAAATCTGATAACACGACAGCTAAGGCCCAAACTGGGATTAGATACCCCACTATGCTTAGCCGTAAACTTAGACAGTCGCATTAACAAGACTGTCCGCCAGAGAACTACTAGCGATAGCTTAAAACTCAAAGGACTTGGCGGTGCTTTATATCCCTCTAGAGGAGCCTGTTCTGTAATCGATATACCCCGATAAACCTCACCAACTCTTGCTAATTCAGCCTATATACCGCCATCTTCAGCAAACCCTTAAAAGGTCTAATAGTAAGCACAAGTACTGACATAAAAACGTTAGGTCAAGGTGTAGCTTATGAGTTGGGAAGCAATGGGCTACATTTTCTAATCAAGAACATTACGAAAGTCTTTATGAAACTAAAGACTAAAGGAGGATTTAGTAGTAAATTAAGAATAGAGTGCTTAATTGAATAGGGCCATGAAGCACGCACACACCGCCCGTCACCCTCCTCAAGTGCCCACGCCACCACCGCATACTTAAGCCCAAGGTAATAAACATAAGAGGAGACAAGTCGTAACAAGGTAAGCATACTGGAAAGTGTGCTTGGAATAATCAAAGTGTAGCTTAAAATAAAGCACCTGGCTTACACCCAGAAGATTTCATATAAATGACCACTTTGAACTAAAGCTAGCCCAACCAAATTATATTACAACTAACCCAAAAATGTAAAACAAAACATTTATTATCCTAATAAAAGTATAGGTGATAGAAATTATACTATGGCGCTATAGAGACAGTACCGTAAGGGAATGAGTGAAAGATTTAATTAAAAGTACCAAAAAGCAAAGTTTACCACTTATACCTTTTGCATAATGATTTAACTAGAAATTCTTAGCAAAGAGAACTTAAGTTAAAATCCCCGAAACCAGACGAGCTACCCAAAAGCAGCATATCAGAGCGAACTCGTCTATGTAGCAAAATAGTGAGAAGACTTCTGGGTAGGGGTGAAAAGCCTAACGAGCCTGGTGATAGCTGGTTGTCCAGAAAAGAATATAAGTTCAACTTTAATTTCTACAAAAAAAAATACAAATTTTAATGTAAAATTAAAGGCTAGTCTAAAGAGGTACAGCCCTTTAGACACAGGATACAACCTTTATTGGAGAGTAAGAATATTATATAACCATAGTAGGCTTAAAAGCAGCCATCAATTAAGAAAGCGTTCAAGCTCAACAAAAATATAAAAGCTAATTATAAACATTTTCACTAACTCCCAAACTTTAACTGGACTAATCTATTGAATTATAGAAGAAATACTGTTAATATGAGTAACAAGAAATTTTTCTCCTAGCACAAGCTTATATCAGAACGGATGCCCACTGATAGTTAACAACAAGATAATTATAATTAAAAAATAAAAAACTTATCAAAAAGACTGTTAGTCCAACACAGGTGTGCTATTATTTAAGGAAAGATTAAAAGAAGTAAAAGGAACTCGGCAAACACAGACCCCGCCTGTTTACCAAAAACATCACCTCTAGCATAAATAGTATTAGAGGCACTGCCTGCCCAGTGACATTAGTTAAACGGCCGCGGTATCCTGACCGTGCAAAGGTAGCATAATCATTTGTTCTCTAATTAAGGACTTGTATGAATGGCCACACGAGGGTCTTACTGTCTCTTACTTCCAATCAGTGAAATTGACCTTCCCGTGAAGAGGCGGGAATAAAAAAATAAGACGAGAAGACCCTATGGAGCTTTAATTAATTAGCTTAAGTAAATAATAATAATACCCAAAAGGCAATAAAAACCTTACCTATAAGCTAACAATTTCGGTTGGGGTGACCTCGGAGTATAAAGTAACCTCCGAGTGATTTCAGATAAGACTTACAAGTCAAGTCCTAAGTCATAATTGATCCAATAACTATTGATCAACGGAACAAGTTACCCTAGGGATAACAGCGCAATCCTATTTGAGAGTCCTTATCGACAATAGGGTTTACGACCTCGATGTTGGATCAGGACATCCCAATGGTGCAGCCGCTATTAATGGTTCGTTTGTTCAACGATTAAAGTCCTACGTGATCTGAGTTCAGACCGGAGTAATCCAGGTCGGTTTCTATCTATTATACATATATTTCTCCCAGTACGAAAGGACAAGAGAAATGGGGCCTATTCCACAAGAAAGCCTCATCAGTCGAATAGATGATATTATCTTAATCTAATAGACTATATAAATTTCATGCCTTAGACAAAGGCTTCGTTAGGGTGGCAGAGCCCGGTAATTGCGTAAAACTTAAACCTTTATTAATCAGAGGTTCAATTCCTCTCCCTAACAACATGTTTATAATTAATATTCTTACACTAATTGTACCTATTCTTCTTGCCGTTGCTTTTCTTACCTTAATCGAACGAAAAGTATTAGGCTATATACAATTACGAAAAGGTCCCAATATCGTAGGGCCATATGGACTGCTTCAACCTATCGCTGATGCAATCAAACTATTCACCAAAGAACCATTACGCCCCCTTACATCTTCTATTTCAATATTTATTATTGCCCCTATCCTAGCCCTCACGCTCGCCCTAACAATATGAATTCCTCTGCCAATGCCATACCCCTTAATTAATATAAATCTTGGGGTATTATTCATGCTTGCAGTATCAAGCCTGGCCGTATATTCCATCCTTTGATCTGGATGGGCTTCTAACTCAAAATATGCTCTAATTGGGGCCTTACGAGCAGTAGCCCAAACAATCTCTTATGAAGTCACATTAGCAATCATCTTACTCTCAATTTTATTAATAAGTGGATCATTTTCTCTATCTAACCTTATTATTACCCAACAATATACCTGGCTTATTTTCTCCTCATGACCACTAGCCATGATATGATTTATTTCAACTCTCGCCGAGACCAATCGAGCCCCATTTGATCTCACAGAAGGAGAATCAGAGTTAGTATCAGGCTTCAATGTAGAGTATGCAGCTGGTCCATTCGCACTATTTTTCCTCGCAGAATATGCCAACATTATCATAATAAATGTCCTAACAACTATCCTATTCCTAGGCGCATTTCACAGTCCATACTTTCCAGAACTTTATTCAATTAATTTCATAATTAAGACCCTCATACTAACCATCTCTTTCCTATGAATTCGTGCATCATACCCTCGTTTCCGTTATGATCAACTAATACATCTCTTATGAAAAAACTTTCTGCCCCTTACACTAGCGCTATGTATATGACATGTATCTTTTCCTATTTTCCTATCCGGAGTACCCCCTCAATCATAGAAATATGTCTGATAAAAGAGTTACTTTGATAGAGTAAATAATAGAGGTTTAAATCCTCTTATTTCTAGAGTTATAGGCTTTGAACCTACTCCTAAGAACTCAAAATTCTTTGTGCTACCTCATTACACTACACTCTAAAGTAAGGTCAGCTAAATAAGCTATCGGGCCCATACCCCGAAAATGTTGGTTTATATCCTTCCCGTACTAATTAACCCAGTAGTGATATGAGTAATCTGCTTTACCATAATCATAGGCACACTAATTGTAATAATAAGCTCCCATTGACTAATAATCTGAATCGGCTTTGAAATAAACATGCTAGCAATTATTCCCCTCTTAATAAAAAATTTCAACCCACGGTCAATAGAAGCTGCAACAAAATATTTTCTTACTCAAGCCACCGCCTCAATACTACTTATGTTAGCTATTATTATTAACCTAATATACTCCGGCCAATGATCAGTTACAAAAATATTAAATCCTACCACATCCCTAATAATAACATCCGCAATAATCATAAAATTAGGCATAGCACCTTTCCACTTTTGAGTACCCGAAGTAACACAAGGTATTTCACTAACATCTGGTATAATCTTACTAACTTGACAAAAACTTGCCCCTCTATCTATCCTAATACAAATAGCCCACACAATTGACACTAATATAATATTAATTTCAGCTATTCTCTCCATTGCTATTGGAGGATGAGGAGGACTAAACCAAACCCAACTACGGAAAATCATAGCATATTCCTCAATCGCACATATAGGTTGAATAGCAGCAATCCTAACATACAACCCATCAATTACTGTACTAAACTTACTATTATATATTATAATAACACTTACAACATTCATACTATTACAATATAACACGACCACTACAACATTATCTCTTTCCATGTTATGAAATAAAATACCATTAATATCCGCCCTAGTCTTAGTAACAATATTATCATTAGGCGGCTTACCTCCACTATCAGGTTTTATGCCTAAATGAATAATCATTAATGAACTAACAAAAAACCACAGTATCATTCTACCAACATTAATAGCTATAACAGCTTTACTAAACCTCTACTTCTACATGCGACTAACTTACTCTACTTCACTAACACTATTTCCAACAGCAAACAACATTAAAATAAAGTGACAATTCGACAACCCCAAAAAAGCCCCATTTCTATCACCCCTGATTATTTTATCCACAATAACACTACCAATGACCCCTATATTTACTATTCTCTTGGACTAGGGGTTTAGGTTAAACTAGACCAAGGGCCTTCAAAGCCCTAAGCAAGTATGATTTACTTAACCTCTGAAAATTAAGGATTGCAGGAATTCATCCTACATCAATTGAATGCAAATCAATTACTTTCATTAAGCTAAATCCTTGCTAGATTGGTGGGCTATTACCCCACGAAGTTTTAGTTAACAGCTAAATACCCTAATCAACTGGCTTCAATCTATTTCGAAAAAAAGGAAAAGAAATAGATTGAAGCCTTGGCGGGGTAAACCGCATCTTTGAATTTGCAATTCAACATGAATTTCACCACAAGGCCTGGTAAAAAGAGGACTCGGACCTCTGTGTTTAGATTTACAGTCTAATGCCTATACTCAGCCATTTTACCTATGTTCATTAATCGTTGACTATTCTCAACAAATCACAAAGATATTGGCACCTTATATATATTATTTGGTGCTTGAGCCGGAATAGTGGGTACTGCTCTTAGCTTATTGATTCGAGCAGAACTAGGGCAACCAGGAGCCCTCTTAGGGGATGATCAAATTTATAATGTTATTGTTACAGCCCATGCATTTATTATAATTTTCTTCATAGTAATACCAATCCTTTTAGGGGGCTTTGGAAACTGACTCGTTCCTCTTATAATTGGAGCACCTGATATAGCTTTCCCTCGGATAAATAATATAAGCTTTTGACTTCTACCACCCTCATTCCTATTGCTTCTAGCCTCTTCAACAGTAGAAGCCGGAGCAGGAACTGGGTGAACCGTCTACCCTCCATTAGCAGGCAATCTAGCCCATGCAGGAGCTTCTGTAGACCTTGCAATCTTTTCACTGCATTTAGCAGGGGTATCCTCTATTCTAGGGGCTATCAATTTTATTACCACCATTATTAACATAAAACCTCCCGCTATAACTCAATATCAAACACCTCTGTTTGTATGGTCTGTGTTAATTACTGCCGTACTTCTCCTACTCTCACTACCAGTACTAGCTGCAGGAATCACTATACTCTTAACAGACCGAAATCTCAATACTACCTTCTTTGATCCTGCTGGGGGAGGGGACCCAATCCTTTATCAACACCTATTCTGATTTTTTGGTCACCCTGAAGTCTATATTCTTATTCTACCAGGCTTTGGACTAATCTCTCACATCGTAACTTATTATTCAGGGAAAAAAGAACCCTTTGGTTACATAGGAATAGTCTGAGCAATAATATCTATTGGTTTCCTAGGATTTATCGTCTGAGCCCACCACATATTCACTGTAGGCCTTGACGTGGATACCCGTGCCTATTTTACATCAGCCACAATAATTATTGCTATTCCGACAGGCGTAAAAGTATTCAGCTGACTTGCTACACTTCATGGTGGGAATATTAAATGATCCCCTGCAATGCTATGAGCCCTAGGCTTCATCTTTCTATTTACTGTAGGCGGTCTAACCGGTATCGTATTAGCAAATTCTTCCCTAGATATTGTTTTACATGACACATATTATGTAGTAGCCCATTTCCACTATGTCTTATCTATAGGTGCTGTATTTGCTATTATCGGAGGATTTGTTCATTGATTTCCATTATTCACCGGTTATACAATCAGCCCAACATGAGCTAAAATCCACTTTGCTATTATATTTGTAGGAGTTAATATAACATTTTTTCCACAACACTTCCTAGGCCTATCTGGTATGCCTCGTCGTTATTCAGACTACCCTGATGCTTATACAACATGAAACACAGTCTCATCTATAGGATCGTTTATCTCACTAACAGCAGTTATACTTATAGTGTTCATAATCTGAGAGGCATTTGCTTCTAAGCGAGAAGTATCTACGGTAGAACTTACAGCAACTAACATCGAGTGACTCCATGGATGCCCTCCACCCTACCACACATTTGAAGAACCCACATATGTTAACCCTAAATAGCTAAGAAAGGAAGGAATCGAACCCCCTAAAACTGGTTTCAAGCCAATCCCATAACCACTATGACTTTCTCAATATTTGAGGTATTAGTAAAATTATTACATAACTTTGTCAAAGTTAAATTAAAGGTTAAAATCCTTTATGTCTCTCATGGCTTATCCTTTTCAGTTTGGTTTTCAAGATGCCACATCACCAATTATAGAAGAATTACTTCACTTTCATGACCATGCTTTAATGATCGCCTTCCTAATTAGTTCTCTAGTGCTATATATTATTTCACTAATATTAACAACAAAATTAACTCACACAAGTACTATGGATGCCCAAGAAGTCGAAACCATCTGAACAATCATACCCGCTATTATCCTAATTATAATTGCCTTACCTTCACTACGAATTCTTTACATAATAGACGAAATCAACAACCCCTCACTAACAGTTAAAACAATAGGGCATCAATGGTATTGAAGTTATGAGTATACTGACTATGAAGATTTGACTTTTGATTCTTACATAGTTCCTACTTCAGAATTAAAGCCCGGAGAACTACGACTGCTCGAAGTTGACAACCGAGTTGTTCTTCCAATAGAAATGACTATTCGCATGTTAATTTCTTCAGAAGATGTCCTTCACTCTTGAGCAGTTCCATCGCTAGGTTTAAAGACAGATGCAATTCCAGGGCGATTAAATCAAACAACCCTGTTATCAACACGGCCAGGCCTATATTACGGACAATGCTCAGAAATTTGTGGGTCTAACCACAGCTTTATGCCAATTGTACTAGAGATAGTTCCTCTAAAATACTTTGAAAAATGATCATCATCAATACTATAATGTCATTAAGAAGCTATTATAGCATTAACCTTTTAAGTTAAAGATTGAGAGTTTAAATCCCTCCTTAATGGTATGCCACAACTAGATACTTCTACTTGATTTACTACAATCTTAGCAACTACCATTACATTATTCATTTTATTTCAACTTAAAATTTCAAAACATGTTTATTATTCAAGCCCAGAAACTAAGTCAACAAATTCCTTAAAACATAATAACCCTTGAGAAACAAAATGAACGAAAATTTATTCGCCTCTTTCATTACCCCAACAATAATAGGACTCCCTATTGTTATTTTAATTATCATATTCCCCAGTATCATATTTCCTACTTCGAATCGACTAATCAACAATCGTGTAGTCTCCCTACAACAATGACTTATTCAATTAACTTCTAAACAAATAATAGGAATTCATAATATTAAAGGACAAACCTGATCTCTTATACTAATATCATTAATTATATTTATTGGCTCAACCAACCTATTAGGCCTGCTACCACACTCATTTACACCTACAACACAACTGTCAATAAACTTAGGTATGGCCATCCCACTATGAGCCGGGACCGTAATTACAGGCTTTCGACACAAGACAAAAGCCTCCCTAGCTCATTTCTTACCACAAGGAACCCCATTACCTCTCATTCCCATATTAATTATTATTGAAACTATTAGCCTATTTATTCAACCCATAGCCCTAGCCGTACGGCTAACCGCAAACATTACTGCTGGACACTTATTAATTCACCTTATTGGGGGAGCCACCCTGGCTTTAATAAATATTAGCCCAATTACTGCTGCAATTACATTTATTATCCTGGTGTTATTAACAATTCTAGAATTTGCAGTAGCCTTAATTCAAGCCTATGTATTTACGCTTTTAGTTAGCCTCTACTTACATGACAACACATAATGACTCACCAAACACATGCTTATCATATAGTAAATCCTAGCCCATGGCCTTTAACAGGGGCTCTTTCCGCTTTGCTTTTAACATCCGGGTTAGTAATATGATTTCATTTTAACTCAATAGTACTACTATCCCTAGGCTTACTAACTAATACTCTGACCATATTTCAATGGTGACGAGACGTAGTGCGTGAAGGCACATTCCAAGGACATCACACGCCCATTGTCCAAAAAGGGTTACGATATGGTATGATCCTCTTTATCATTTCAGAAGTCTTTTTCTTTGCCGGCTTCTTCTGAGCTTTTTACCACTCTAGCCTCGCCCCTACTCATGAATTAGGAGGATTTTGACCACCTGCAGGAATTAATCCCCTTAACCCCCTAGAAGTACCCCTATTAAACACCTCAGTCCTACTTGCTTCAGGTGTATCAATCACATGGGCCCATCACAGCCTAATAGAAGGGAACCGTAAGCATATAAACCAAGCTTTATTCATTACAATTATTCTAGGAGTATATTTCACTATCCTTCAAGCAGCAGAGTATTATGAAGCCCCATTCACAATCTCAGACGGAGTATATGGATCTACTTTCTTTATAGCAACTGGGTTTCATGGATTTCATGTAATTATTGGCACAACATTCCTTACAGTCTGCCTACTTCGACAACTAAACTACCACTTTACCTCAAAACACCACTTTGGTTTCGAAGCAGCTGCCTGATACTGACACTTCGTAGACGTAGTATGACTTTTCCTCTACGTTTCTATTTACTGATGAGGCTCTTATTCTTCTAGTATCAATAAGTACAGCTGACTTCCAATCAGCCAGTCTTGGTAAACCCCAGGGAAGAGTAATAAATTTAATAATTACAGTATTTGTTAACATTTTACTATCCTCTATCCTCGTATTAATTGCATTCTGACTGCCCCAACTAAATTCATATGCAGAAAAATCTAGTCCGTACGAATGTGGGTTTGATCCAATAGGATCAGCCCGACTACCTTTCTCAATAAAATTTTTCCTAGTGGCTATTACATTCCTACTGTTCGACTTAGAAATCGCCCTCCTCCTACCTCTCCCATGAGCCGCCCAAACAAATAATGTAAAAACTGTACTGACTATGGCCCTAATCCTTATTTCTATACTAGCACTAAGTCTCGCCTACGAATGATCACAAAAAGGCTTAGAATGAAATGAATTGATAATTAGTTTAACTAAAATAAATGATTTCGACTCATTAGATTACGGTTTGCTCCGTAATTATCAAATGACTCTAGTGCATGTAAATATCATAATCGCATTCTTAGTTTCCCTTCTAGGATTATTACTTTACCGATCGCACTTGATATCTACACTCCTATGCCTAGAGGGAATAATATTATCATTATTTATCTTAAGTACTATTTTAATTCTTAATCTACACTTCACCTTAGCTAGCATAGCACCAATTATTTTATTAGTATTTGCTGCATGCGAAGCTGCCGTTGGGCTCTCTTTACTGGTCATAGTCTCAAATACATACGGGGTTGACTATGTTCAAAACCTCAATCTTTTACAATGCTAAAAATTATTATCCCTACAATAATATTACTCCCATTGACCTGACTATCCAACAATAACATAATTTGAATTAACACCACAATATATAGTATATTAATCAGCTTACTAAGCCTATCACTCCTAAACTATCCAGACAATAATGTTTACTCTATTCTCCTGTTCTCAGACTCATTATCTACCCCACTACTAATCTTAACTTCATGGCTTCTACCTCTTATATTAATAGCCAGCCAAAACCACCTAATAAATGAGTTCATTGCACGAAAGAAGCTCTATATTTCAATGTTAATTTTATTACAAATTTTCCTCCTCATAACATTTACAGCCACAGAAATAATTTTATTTTATATCCTATTTGAAGCAACACTAGTACCAACCCTGATTTTAATCACACGATGAGGTAATCAAACAGAGCGATTAAACGCAGGTTATTACTTCCTATTTTATACATTAATTGGCTCACTCCCACTTCTCGTTGCACTCACTTATTTACAGAATACTTCTGGTTCTCTAAATATTATAATCATACAGCTAACATCACCATATCTTCAAGACTCATGATCGTCAATACTCCTATGGATAGCATGCATTATAGCATTTATAGTAAAAATACCACTATATGGACTTCATCTGTGACTACCAAAAGCCCATGTAGAAGCACCAATCGCAGGCTCAATAGTCCTAGCAGCTGTTCTACTAAAACTAGGAGGTTATGGGATAATACGAATTACCACAGTCTTATCACCCCAAACAACCTTTATGGCCTACCCCTTTATAGCCCTGTCTCTATGAGGAATAATTATAACCAGTTCAATCTGCTTACGTCAGACAGACTTAAAATCATTAATTGCATACTCATCTGTAAGCCACATAGCCCTCGTAATCGTGGCTATCATAATCCAAACCCCATGAAGCTACATAGGTGCCACAGCCCTTATGATTGCCCACGGCTTAACATCTTCTATACTATTCTGCCTAGCAAATACTAATTATGAACGAATCCACAGTCGAACTATAATTTTAGCCCGAGGACTACAAACTATCCTACCCCTTATAGCCGCTTGATGACTTATAGCAAGCCTAACTAATCTAGCCCTGCCCCCAACAATCAACCTAATTGGAGAACTAATCATCATATTAACTTCATTCTCATGATCTAACTTTACAATAATCTTAATAGGATTTAATATAGTTATTACTGCCCTTTACTCACTATACATGTTAATCCAAACCCAACGAGGCAAACACACTCATCATGTAAACAATATTTACCCCTCCTTTACACGAGAGCACACCCTAATAGCTCTCCATATCTTTCCATTACTGTTATTATCCCTAAATCCAAAAATCATTTTAGGGATAACGTACTGTAAATATAGTTTAAACAAAACATTAGCTTGTGAATCTAATAATAGAAGATTACACCTTCTTATTTACCGAGAAAGTAATGCAAGAACTGCTAATTCATGCCACCACGTATAACAACGTGGCTTTCTTACAGACTTTTATAGGATAGTAGTAATCCATTGGTCTTAGGAACCAAAAATCTTGGTGCAACTCCAAATAAAAGTAATTAACCTATTCTCATCTTCTCTATTAATAATATTATTAATCCTAACTTTACCAGTAATAGCATCCATAACTAACATCTATAAAAAGATTACTTTCCCCTTGTATGTTAAAGACACCATCGCATGAGCTTTTATAATTAGCATGATCCCTTATATTATATTTAGTTACTCTGGACAAGAAGCTGTAATTTCCAATTGACACTGAATAACAATCAATACTATAAAATTATATATTAGTTTAAAATTCGACTACTTCTCCCTAATTTTCATACCAGTAGCATTATTTGTCACCTGATCTATCATAGAATTTTCCATATGATATATACACTCAGACCCAAACATCAATCGGTTTTTTAAATATTTATTAATATTCCTAATTACAATACTCATCTTAGTAACAGCCAATAATATATTTCAACTATTTATTGGTTGAGAAGGAGTAGGAATTATATCTTTTTTACTTATTGGTTGATGGTATGGACGAACTGACGCAAACACCGCAGCCCTGCAAGCAATCCTCTATAACCGAATCGGAGACATTGGCTTCGTGCTCTCAATAGCATGATTTATGTTTAATGCTAACTCATGAGAACTGCAACAAATTTTCATAACCCCCACCGAACAAACCAACATGCCCCTAATAGGTTTAATTTTAGCAGCTACGGGTAAATCAGCACAATTTGGTCTTCACCCTTGACTGCCATCCGCTATAGAAGGTCCAACCCCAGTATCAGCCCTACTTCACTCAAGTACTATAGTAGTAGCCGGTATTTTCCTCCTCATTCGATTTTACCCATTACTAGAAAATAATAAAACAACCCAGACATTAATTCTATGTCTTGGTGCCATCACAACTCTATTTACAGCACTATGTGCCCTGACTCAAAATGATATTAAAAAGATCATTGCATTTTCCACCTCAAGCCAATTAGGCTTAATAATAGTCACAATTGGACTTAATCAACCTCATCTAGCCTTCTTACATATTTGCACCCATGCTTTCTTTAAAGCCATACTATTCATATGTTCAGGCTCAATTATTCACAGCCTTAATGATGAACAAGACATTCGAAAAATAGGAGGCCTCTACAAAACAATGCCATTTACTACAACCGCTTTAATTACAGGCAGTCTAGCTCTGACAGGAATACCTTTCCTAACAGGATTTTACTCAAAAGACCTTATCATCGAGGCAGCTAATACATCTTACACAAACGCCTGAGCCCTTCTAATAACATTAATCGCCACATCCCTAACCGCCGTCTATAGCACTCGAATTATATTTTTCGCTCTGCTAGAACAGCCACGGTTCCCACCCATAGTCTTAATTAATGAAAACAACCCCTTACTCATTAAACCCATTAAACGTCTATTATTAGGAAGCATTTTTGCCGGTTTCATTATCTCCAATAACCTGATCCCAATAAACATCCCTACCATAACTATGCCTGCCTATCTCAAACTTACAGCGCTTTTTATTACATTTACCGGATTCATAATAGCAATTGAACTCAATAACATAACACGCAACTTAAAATTTCCAGCACCAAACAACGTATATAAATTTTCAAATCAATTAGGGTTTTTCCCTATCATCATACACCGTTTAGCACCTAAAATAAATCTAACAATAAGTCAAAAAATAGCATCCATACTCTTAGACCTTTCTTGATTGGAAAATGCTCTGCCTAAGACCCTGGTACAAATTCAAATAACCTACTCGACCCTCGTAGCTAATCAAAAAGGTTTAGTAAAGCTTTATTTCTTGTCTTTCCTAATTTCAATATCACTTGGATTAATAATTTTTAATTTCCACGAGTAATTTCTATAACCACTAAAACCCCAATTACCAAAGACCACCCAGTGACAATTACCAGTCAATAACCATAACTGTACAGTGCTGCAATACCCATGGCCTCCTCACTAAAGAATCCAGAATCCCCCGTATCATAAATAACTCAATCACCCTGCCCATTAAAATTTAAAACAATCTCTAACTTCTCATCGCTAGCCAAATAACCTATAAACAACAGCTCAGCAATAAAACCAGAAACTAGCAACCCTAGGACAGTGTAATTAGAAGTCCAAACCTCAGGGTATTCTTCCATAGCTATTGCAGTAGTGTAACCAAATACCACAAGCATACCCCCCAAATAAATCAAAAACACCATTAACCCTAAAAAAGACCCACCATAATTTAATACCACCCCACAACCAACCCCACCACTAACAATTAAACCTAACCCGCCATAAATAGGAGATGGTTTTGAACAAAAACCAACAAAACTTAATACTAAAATAGTACTTAAAATTAATTCAATGTATGTTACCATTATTCCTACATGGAATCTAACCATGACTAATGACATGAAAAATCATCGTTGTAATTCAACTACAAGAATACTAATGACAAACCTACGAAAAACTCACCCCCTTATAAAAATTATTAACAACTCATTCATCGACCTGCCAGCACCCTCAAACATTTCTTCTTGATGAAATTTCGGTTCGTTATTAGGCGTATGCTTAATTATTCAAATCTTAACAGGACTATTTCTAGCTATACACTATACATCCGACACTCTAACAGCATTTTCTTCCGTAACCCATATCTGTCGAGATGTAAATTACGGTTGATTAATCCGCTACCTTCATGCAAATGGTGCATCAATATTTTTTATCTGCCTATTCCTACATGTAGGACGAGGCTTATATTATGGCTCATATATATTTATAGAAACTTGAAACATTGGAGTAGTACTACTATTTGCAGTAATAGCTACTGCATTTATAGGCTACGTACTACCATGAGGTCAGATATCATTCTGAGGCGCAACAGTCATCACAAATCTATTATCAGCAATCCCCTATATCGGCACAGACTTAGTTGAATGAATCTGAGGGGGTTTCTCAGTGGACAAAGCCACTCTAACCCGATTTTTCGCTTTCCATTTCATCTTACCATTCATTATTGCAGCCCTAGCAGGAGTGCACCTTATCTTCCTACACGAAACAGGATCAAACAACCCCTCAGGTCTAGTGTCAGATGCAGATAAAATTCCATTTCACCCCTATTATACCATCAAAGACATTCTAGGAGTTCTAATCCTACTTCTAGTCCTTATACTCCTAGTTTTATTTTCACCAGACCTGCTAGGAGATCCCGATAACTACACCCCAGCTAACCCCTTAAACACACCACCACATATCAAGCCAGAATGATATTTCCTATTTGCATATGCAATCCTACGTTCAATTCCAAACAAGCTAGGAGGCGTTCTAGCTTTGGTCCTATCTATTTTAATCCTAGCTATCATTCCTATACTCCACACATCTAAGCAACGTAGCATAATATTCCGTCCTATTAGCCAATGCCTATTCTGAGTCTTAGTTGCAGACCTTTTAATTCTAACATGGATCGGAGGCCAACCTGTAGAACACCCATTCATTATTATTGGTCAACTAGCATCCATCCTATATTTCCTCCTAATCCTAGTCTTAATGCCACTCGCAAGCATCATAGAAAACAACTTCCTAAAATGAAGAGTCTTTGTAGTATAACAAATTACTCTGGTCTTGTAAACCAGAAACGGAGAAATAATCTCCCCAAGACATTCAAGGAAGAAGCTATAGCCTCACCACCAGCACCCAAAGCTGGAATTCTATAATAAACTATTCCTTGTAGACGTCTATTTATGTGTATAAGCACCATCAAACCACATTTTATAGCACTAATAAAGACAACTTGGAATAAAAGTTTCATAAGTACTAAAAACCCCACTTTTATGTATATCGTGCATAATTTATTTACCCCATGCATATAAGCAAGTACATATTACTAAAACCGTACATAAGACATATTACCTAAAGGTATGTTTAATCCACATTGGATACTCTAGTCAATACGGATAATCATCTAACCTAACAATGAAGAATATGACATAGTACATTAACCTATAACAGGACATAAACCATAAATTGATAACTACCATAAACATAACACAAAGGCATACTACGCCCATAATCCAATGGGTTATTTCTTAATTCCCCACCTCACGTGAAACCATCAACCCTTGTGAAAAGGACTAATTAACCTCGCTCCGGGCCCATAAATCTTGGGGGGTAGCACACCTGCACTTTATCAGACATCTGGTTCTTTCTTCAGGGCCATCTCACCTAAACGCCCATTCATTCCTCTTAAATAAGACATCTCGATGGATTAATTACTAATCAGCCCATGCTCACACATAACTGTGGTGTCATACATTTGGGAATTTTTTAATTTTTTGGGGGATGGCCCGGACTCAGCTAAGCCGTAAAAGGCTTTAACACAGTCAACCAAATTGTAGCTGGACTTAACGTGAGTTCAAGTCTCCGCAAACATCATTAAGGACTCATTTCAGTCAATGCTTTGGGACATAAATAAATATTTACCTTGAATTTTAACTTGAACAAACCCCCATTCCCCCAAGCATCAAAACTATAATTGTGTTCATCTTGCCAAACCCCAAAAACAAGTAACACAATACAATTTATTCCGCTTAATTTCCCTCTACCCATTCTTCTTATAGGGGCAGTGATATACATCCCAATTTTACTGAGCAAAATCATGCTACCCAAACACACTTTTTCAGTATTAATAATTAAATATAACAAATTACCCAAAATAAGTAGCACCTATCTACACTAATTATGAACAATTAGCTCTAGTATCATTATTTAACAACTTCTACCCTATAGATAGTGCATGTATATAGTACATAC